TCATAACTATTTATGTTAATTTTGACCCTATCCCCCGGTAGTGTTCGTATAAAAGTACCTCGTATCCTTCCTGAAAGATAACCCAGGATCAGATCTTCATTATCTACAATGAATTCGAAATATACCATTTTCAAGTGATTCAGTGATTAAACCTTGTTAAGTCGATTTTTTTTTCTTTCATTCTATATACCTATCCCTTTTTTTTTTCAAAAAAAAAAAAGTGAAGTTTTAAGTTAGGGAGTTCCTTTCTGCGGATACCAGAAAGATTACCATATATAACACAAAATTTCTCCCCCTATTCTTTCTAATCGAGTCTCTCGGTCTGTCATTATACCTCGAGAAGTGGAAAGAATTACAATCCCCATCCCTCCTAAAATCCTAGGAATTTTGTGATAGTGGGAATAGATTCGTAGGCCGGGTCGACTAATACGTTTTAAAATAGTTCTATATGGGCCTTTCCTATTTCTTCTATGTCGCAGCGTTGAAACCAAGAAATTTTTATGACTTTCTCGATGTGTTCTCACATTTTCAATAAAGCCTTCTTGTAGAAGTATTTTCACAATGGTTTCGGTAATTTTCGTAGATGCAACTCGAACCGTTCTCTTTTTATCCATGTCAGCATTCCGTATAGCCGTTATTAGGTCTGCAATAGTGTCCTTGCCCATGACTCAAATTATTAGTGCCTCCGAATTTTCATCTAATCAACATGTTCTACTTTCTTTTTTTTTTTTCAATTTGATTTATTTTGATTTTGTATTTTTTTAAGGTATATGCGTGAGACACAATCTACTAATCAATTCTACAAAGTCAAGTCATTTTCGTTGAATCTTTTTCAGATACCCTACTAAATCATAGTCTCATCTAGTAGTAATAGTAGGTATTTATAATACTTCAGGAGCTAATGAAACTATTTTCGTAAAATTCAACTGTCTCAATTCCCGAGCGATCGCACCAAAAACTCGAGTTCCTTTTGGATTTCCTTCTTTGTCAATGATAACTGCCGCATTGTCATCATATTTTATTATCATACCGTTGTCACGTTTGAGTTCTTTACATGTACGAACAATTACAGCTCTGATCACTTCTGATCTTTGTAGAGACGTGTGGGGAACTGCTTCTTTGATTACAGCAACAACAACGTCACCAATATGAGCATATCGTCGATTACTAGCTCCTATGATTCGAATACACATTAATTCTCTAGCCCCGCTGTTGTCTGCTACATTTAAATGGGTTTGAGTTTGAATCATTTTTTTTCTTTGCCCTTTGCATGAAAAAAAAGGAAGAAATATTTTTTGTTCATAAAAAAAGTAAAAAACCTAAGTTGTTTTTTCATCACGAAGGTCCCTTTATTTTGGTTACACATTCCGATCCCGCAATAATGAATTGTGTTTGTATAGGCATTTTGGACGCAGCTATTGTAATCGCTTCTCTGGCTACCATTTCTGATATTCCGCCCATTTCATAAAGTATTTGACCTGGTTTAACAACAGATACCCAAAATTCGGGAGAGCCTTTCCCCGAACCCATGCGTGTTTCGGTGGGTCTTACTGTAACAGGTTTGTCGGGAAATATACGTATCCATATTTTTCCACCACGACGCGCATATCGTGTCATTGATTTTCGGCCCGCTTCTATTTGTCTAGATGTAATCCAAGCAGGTTCAAGTGCCTGAAGAGCGTATCTACCAAAACAAATACGATTGCCTCGAGAAGCTATTCCCTTCATTCTTCCTCTATGTTGTTTACGGAATCTGGTTCTTTTGGGGTTATAGTTGATGGTTCTTTCTCAATGCCATCTCTACTGCAGAACCGGACATGAGAGTTTCTTCTCATCCAGCTCCTCGCGAATGAAACGAGAAAAAAAATTACCAAAAATTCTTGATACCAGAGTCTGCCCATATCATTTAGCTTTCGCCGAGCTCATAAGAAGAGAGACGGCTTGAATAGTTGGCTCGTCAATCTAGCTTAGGAATAGCAAAATGTGAACCAAAGCTCCGCGGGGCTAATGATTAGGAAATCTGGGGATTTTTTGAGATCGAATCTCTCACGTAGAAATTGTTATACCCTGCTTGTCTATGTATAGAAAATTCGAAGTTGATTTCTATTGAAATGAAATATTTTTTTTGTGTTTTTTATTAAAGTATAATGCAAAAAAGAAAATTGATTGAGGAAATCGGCCCAAAACTTAGCAATAATTCCAATAATCTTTCGCGGGCGAATATTGACTCTTTTAATCTATTATATCTTTTATTCGTAGGGTCATCCCATGACCTCTCAGAATAAATGAATTGATTCTTGGTTCGTTCCGCCATCCCACCCAATGAATCATTAGGATTCGTTTTCAATAGAATCCTCTGGAGTCACAGGTTCTGTCGTTCCCACCGCTTCTCAATTAATGGCTAGGTCCAAACTTTGCAATAGAGCTTCTAATTTCATTTGTTCCTGAGCCAATCTCCTCAGTCTTTATTGACTCGGGGCTCTTTTTTTTTTTTTTTCTTATGAATTAGATGCATGCATCTAATCTAATTACTAATTCTGGACGAATCTATATCTATGCTTTATTACATTGCCTTTTTTTTTATGAGATGATTCATAGACCATACATCATATTGGAATTATATATCATTAATATTTTCTTTTTTTTTTTTTCTCTCACCCTTCCATATTATCCGTATCCCTTTTTGCTTTACAACTTTCTGATCTGATTGATTTCTTTTTGTATCTTATGTCAAAAATATTTGAAAATATATATATATATTTTTTTTTTCAGTTGCTACAACGATATGATCGATTCATCATATAGTGACTGGTTCCTTAGATCCAGATAATAGGAAGCAATGGGTTGGTTATTATATTAGTTCTATAATTATTAGTTGATACTACGGGCTAGTCCCCCTTTTAATCCTAACCTAAATCTCAAAAAAAAAAACCAACGAGTCACACACTAAGCATAGCAATTCTACCAAAAATTCAATCAATTTTTTATTCAAAACCCCTTTAGAATTCAAATTAGACTCGAAGAATTCTAATTTCTCTGTTTTTTTTTTTATTGAACGAAAAAATAACAAACTCCTTCATTATTTTTGTGTTCCATTCTTTCTTTCATTTCCAGATCGATTGGATAGAAGGTAAAGATAATCAAAGGGCCATTACCGCTCGTCTGTAAATATCCAAATTTTGATGCCCAGTGCTCCATAAATAGTTCGAACTGTATAGGAACAATAGTCAATTTTCGCTCGAATGGTTTGCAGGGGAACCCTACCTTTTCTAATCCATTCGACACGTGCAATTTCGTTTCCTTCAATACGTCCTGCGATTTGGATTTGAATTCCCTTTGTCCCTGTTTTTTCAGTTAATTCAATAGCCTTTTGTATGGCCTTTCGAAAAGGAACTCTATTCTTTAATTGTTCGGCTAGATATTCTGCAAGAATTTTAGGGTGTCCATAAGGTTCTTTAATTCTTATTATTGCAATGTTAACTTTTCGGTTTAGAGAATTGAGAGAGTTACATATTGTTTGTACATTGCTCTGTAATTCTTTAATTGCTTGAGATTTCTCCTCTTTTAATAAGTTTGGGAATCCCATATATATAATGACCTGGATCAGGTCGATGCCTTTTTGAATCTCTATACGTCCAATTCCCTCGACACCGGCGGATATTCTCATATTTTCTTGTAAAAAATTCTGAATATAATCCCGTATTTTTTTATCTTCCTGGAGTCCCTCAAAATAATATTTTGGTTGTTCAAACCAAAGGGAATGATGGCTTTGGCTTGTACCAAGCCTGAAACCTAGTGGATTTATTTTTTGTCCCATATGGCCTCGCGCTTGCTATTAGCCCATATCATTCTGTCCTGATTTATCATATTGTATAGCATATAGTGATACCTCTCTTGAATATCTATAAACAGCTCTTTATATATCCATCTCCCTTTTTTTGACCATATGGCAAACTTTCTCTCTTTGGATATATCTTGCAATACAATAGTTATATGGCAGGTAGGCCTTTTTATCGGATAACTATGTCCTTTAGCTCGAGGTTTTAACTTTTTCACAATAGTACCCTCGTTCACTTCGGCTTGACTAATAATTAAAGACGTTTTGTTGAAACCCCGATTGTGAGCAGCATTTGCTGCAGCGGAAGAAACTAATTGAAAAATCGGATAACGTGCTCGATACGGCATGAGTTCTAGTATCATAAGTGTTTCGTCATAGAGGCGCCCCCGAATCTGATCAATTACTCTTCGCGCTTTGTGAGCAGACATAGGTATATGTTGACCTAAGGCGTATACTTCTACCTCTGGTTCTATCTTTATCATAAGGTTCACCTCTCATCAATAAAGGATGAGCACCTATATTCACTTTATTAACATTAACGACGAGATTTTTTATCACTTCTCGTATGCCCCCGGAAAGTCAGAGTAGGTGCGAATTCTCCCAATTTGTGACCTACCATACTATCTGTTATATAAATAGGCAAATGCTCTTTTCCATTATGAATAGCAATTGTATGGCCGATCATTATGGGTATAATGGTAGATGCCCGGGACCAAGTTATGATTATTTCTTTTTCTGCCCTTATGTTGAGCTTCTCAATTTTTCTCAATAAATGATTAGCTACAAAAGGATTTTTTTTTAGTGAACGTGTCACGGCTACTTACTCCTATCTTTTTTTTTGTAAAGACTTTATTTTATTTTGTAAGGACAAAGAGACCTATTTGATTTTCAATGTTCTCCTATTTACTACGGCGACGAAGAATCAAACTATCACTATATCTATTCCTTTTTCTACTTCTTCTTCCAAGCGCAGGATAACCCCAAGGGGTTGTGGGTTTTTTTCTACCAATCGGGGCCCTCCCTTCCCCACCCCCGTGGGGATGGTCTACGGGGTTCATAACGACCCCTCTTACTACAGGACGCTTGCCTAGCCAACGCTTAGATCCGGCTCTACCTAATTTTTTCTGGTTCACCCCAACATTACCCACTTGTCCGACTGTTGCTGAACAGTTTTTGGATATCAAACGGACCTCTCCAGATGGTAATTTTAGTGTGGCTGATTTACCCTCTTTTGCTATCAGTTTCGCTACAGCACCTGCAGCTCGCGCTAATTGTCCCCCCTTTCCAAGTGTGATTTCGATGTTATGTATGGCCGTGCCTAAGGGCATATCGGTTGAAGTAGATTCTTCCTATTGATCAATCAAAATCCCTTCCCAAACTGTACAAGCCTCTTCCAAAGCATACGGCTTTCTGGATGTATGTGATGATATCTAGGTAGATGGATCCTATCTTATATAAATCGTATGATGAAGTACCATAGGAGTTGAGATAAAGGAGTCCAAAAATCTGCCGAATCAAATCACTCATGTTATGATCTTCTACATCCTAGGTCTCTCTGTTCCTTCATCTGGCTTATGTTTTTCATGTAGCACTCAGACCGAATGACTCTATCAAATTACGTCAAAACTTTCACATATTTCAGGTAACGTAGGAGACATCTCTACTTTTCCCCCGGGGGTCGAATTCTCAATGCTTGGCTTTCAATTCGCCTCTGACCATCAAATGAAATGTGAATAACTCGTCCTCCTCTCTTTGAAACAAGGGGCGCTTCCGGTTCTGTCGGTGCTTCAAACAATTATGTTTTCTCCATATTACCATATCTCTAGAGTCAATAATTTTCTATAAGGAACTACTGAACTCAATCACTTGCTGTTGTTACTCTTCAGTTTTCTGTTGAGGTCTATCCCGTAGAGGTATTCAATTTGGGTGGGTGATCGATTTCTAGGTTTCGTCGTAAACCTAATTGGTTACTTCCAATTACGTAAATTAATAGTTCAAACCGCACTCAAAGGTAGGGCATTTCCCATTGAGATAGGAACTTCTGTACCAGAAAGAATGGTATCCCCAATTAGAGCCCCCCTGGGATGTAAAATATATCTCTTCTCACCATCCCCATAGTGTATGAGACAAATGTATGCATTTCGATTAGGGTCGTATTCTATGGTTACGATTCTACCAGATATGTCTTTTTTATTTCGTTGAAAATCTATTTTACGGTATAGACGTTTATGACCTCCCCCTCTATGCCTTGAGGTAATGATTCCTCTGGCATTACGACCTTTACCACAACGACGCTGTCCAGAGATCAAATTGTTTCGTGGATTGGATTTCACTTGAATTCCAACAGTTGCATTTCGCGTGTTTGGGGTAGAAGTTTTATATAAATGTATCGCCGTGTTATGAAGTATTTTGAGTGAAATTCATTTCTTTTCTTTCTAAGCTAATAGATGGAATAGAATAACCCGCTTGAAGCGTAATAATCATACGTTTGTAATGCATTTTATGCCCTCTAAGGGGTCTCCTTCTTCGACTCTTTCCCGGGATTCGATGACTATTCATAGCTATTACCTTGACACCAAAAAAGAGTTCGACCCAACGCTTTATTTCTGTCCTAGTTGACTTTGATTCGACATTAGAAGTATATTGATTCTTCCTCAATAACCGAACAGTTTTTTCTGTAAATACTGCATATTTAATTTTATCCATAAATCTATTTTCTTCCCTATGAGTTCCAGTTTCGATAAGAATTCTCCCTCTAACTGTTTCTATACTTATGATATGAATATACCATACATAACACATAACGAATTGGTATGGATGATGAGATTCCATTGATACAAAGCCAATTCCAATAGACGTATTGAACATTCCCGTTGTCGTGCATCCAGCAGGAATTGAACCCGCAAATTTGCCAATTATGAGTTGGGCGCTTTAACCATTCAGCCATGGATGCATAAGGGGGATTATCATAGAATAAAGAAAGAAATATTGTAAAAGAAATTACCTAAAGAAATATCATAAAGAAATATCATAGAAGAAAGAACTATCGTATCGGAGATTACCTAAAGAAATGGAAACCTATTTTCTTTTACTTTATATTCAATATTTATAATGGGGAGGCACTCAAAATGAAGCATAAAATTTCACAACAAGATCCATTTCAACCCTGGATCTTCGAATTGAGAGAGATGTTAAGAGAGGTCAAGAACTCTCACGATTTGTTAGATTCGTGGACCCAAGTCGATTCAGTTAGAACTATCGTTTCTATTTTTTTCGAGCAAGAACGTTTTATGAAACTCTTCGACCCCCTAATTTGGAGGAGTTTACTCTCACGCGATTCACAGGGGTCAAGAAGCAATCGGTATTTCACGATCAAAGGGGCAGTACTGACGATCAAGGGTCTAGTCAAAGGTGCAGTATTGACGACCAAAGGTCTAGTACTGCTTGTAGTAGTGGTCCTTCTCTATCGCATGCATAATCGAGAAATGGTCGAAAGAAAAAATCTATATTTGATGGGGCTTCTGCCTAGGAATTCCTTTGGACCCAGAAATGCTCCATTGGAAAAATCTTTTGGGTCTATCAATAGGTTGATTGTTTCGCTCCTGTATCTTCCAAAAGGGAAAACGATCTCTGAGAGTTGTTTCATGGATCCGAAAGAGAGTACTTGGGTTCTCCCAATAACTAAAACGAAAAAGTGTATCATGCCTGAATCTAACTGGGGTTCGCGGTGGTGGAGGAACCGGGTCGGAAAAAAGAGGGATTCTATTTGTAAGATATCTAATGAAACCCTGGCTGTAATTGAGATCTCATTCAAAGAGAAAGATATCAAATATCTGGAGTCTTCTTTTGTTTCCTATACGGATGATCGGATCCGCAAGGACCATGATTGGGAATTGTTTGATCGTCTTTCTCCGAGAAATAAGCGAAACATAATCAACTTGAATTCGGGACAGCTATTTGAAATCTTAGTGAAACACTGGATTTGTTATCTTATGTCTTCTTTTCGTGAAAAAAGACCAATTGAAGTGGAGGGTTTCTTCAAACAACAAGGAGCTGGGTCAACTATTCAATCAAATGATATTGAGCATCTTTCCCATCTCTTCTCGAGAAACAAGTGTGGTATTTCTTTGCTGCAAAATTGTATTCAATTTCATATGTGGCAATTCCGCCAAGATCTCTTCGTTAGTTGGAAGAAGAATCCGCACGAATCAGATTTCTTTAGGAAGGTGTCGAGAGAGAATTGGATTTGCTTAGACAATGTGTGGTTGATAAACAAGGATCGGTTTTTTCGCTTGTTTAGCAAGGTATGGAATGTATCGTCAAATATGCAATATGATTCCACAAGATCTAATTTCGTTCAAGTAAGGGATTCTAGCCAATTGAAAGGATCTTTTGATCAATCCATAGATCATTTCGATTCCATTCGTAATAAGGATTCGGAATATCACACATGGATCAATCAAAGAGAGATTCAAAAAGAAGGGTCGATTCTTTGGGATCCTTCCTTTCTTCAAACGGAAGGAGCAGAGATAGAATCAGACCGATTCCCGAAAAGCCTTTCTGGAGATTCCTCAATGTCCCGGCTATTCACGGAACGTGAGAAGCAGATGAATAATCATCCGCTTCCGGAAGAAATCGAAGAATTTCTTGGGAATCCTACAAGATCAATTCGTTCTTTTTTCTCTGACAGATGGTCAGAACTTCATCTGGGTTCGAATCCTACTAAGAGGTCCACCAGAGATCAGAAATTATTGAAGAAACAACAAGATCTTTCTTTTGTCCCATCCCGGCGATCGGAAAAAAAAGAAATCATTGATATATTCAAGATAATTGCGTATTTACAAAATACCGTCACAATTCATCCTATTGCATCAAATCCGGGATGTGATAGGGTTCCGAAGGATGAACCGGATATGGGCAGTTCCAACAAGATTTCATTCTTGAACCAAAATCCATTTTTTGATTTATTTCATCTATTCCATGACCGGAAGAGGGGAGGATACGTGGGGCGCCACGATTTTGAATCAGAAGAGAGATTTCAAGGAGTGGCAGATCTATTCACTCTATCAATAACCGAGCCGGATCTGGTGTATCATAAGGGTTTTGCCTTTTCTATTGATTCCTGCGGATTGGATCAAAAAAAATTCTTGAACGAGGTATTCAACTCCAGGGATGAATCGACAAAGAAATCTTTATTGGTTCTACCTCCTATGTTTTCTGAAGAAAATGAATCTTTTTATCGAAGGATCAGAAAAAAAGGGGTCCAGATCTCCTGCGGGAATGCTTTGGAAGATCCAAAACCAAAAAGAGTGGTATTTGCTATCAACACCATACTGAAGGCATTCAATCAACATAGATTGATCCAAAATCTGATTCCAATCCAATATAGCATCCATGGGTACATAAGAAATGTATCAAATCGATTCTTTTTAATGAATAGATCCGATTGCAACTTCGAATACGGAATTCAAAGGGATCAAATAGGAAATGATACTCTGAATCAGAGAACTCAAAGGAAATTTACGATCAACCAACATTTATCGAATTTGAAAAAGAGTCATAAGAAATGGTTCGATCCTCTTATTTCTCGAAGCGAGAGATCCATGAATCGGGATCCTGATGCATATAGATACAAATGGTCCAATGGGAGCAAGAGTTTCCAGGAGGATTTGGAACATTTCGTTTCTGAGCAGAAGAGCCGTTTTCAAGTAGTCTTCGATCGATTAGGTATTAATCAATATTTGATTGATTGGTCTGAGGTTATCGAAAAAATTGATTGGTCGGAGGTTATCAAAAAAAAAATTGATTGGTCTGAGGTTATCGAAAAAATTGATTGGTATTGGTCGGAATTTTTCGACAAAAAAGATCCTTCTAAGTCACTTCGTTTCCTTTTGTCGAAGTTACTTCCCCTTTTGTCCTATTTGTCCAATTTGTCCAAGTCGCTTCTTTTCTTTTTGTTTAGGTCACTTCCTTTTTTCTTTGTGAGTATCGGGAATAGCCCCATTCATAGGTCCGAGATCCACATCTATGAGTTGAAGGGTCCAACTGATCAACGCTTCAATCAGTTGTTAGAATCAATAGGTCTTCAAATCGTTCATTTGAATAAATTGAAACCCTTCTTATTGGATGATCATGATACTTCCCAAAAATCGAAATTCTTGATCAATGGAGGAAGAGTATCACCGTTTTTGTTCAATAAGATACCGAAGTGGATGATTGACTCATTCCATACTAGAAAAAATCGCAGGAAATCTTTTGAGAAGACCGATTCCTATTTCTCAATGATATCCCACGATCGAGACAATTGGCTGAATCCCGTGAAACCATTTCAAAGAAGTTCATTGATATCCTCTTTTTATAAAGCAAATCGACTTCGATTCTTGAATAATCCACATCACTTCTGGTTCTATTGTAACAAAGGATTCCCTTTTTATGTGGAAAGGACCCCTATCAATAATTATGATCTTACGTATGGACAATTCCTCAATATCTTTTTCATTCGCAACAAAATATTTTCTTTGCACGTCGGTAAAAAAAAAGATGTTTTTTTGGAAAAAGATACTATTTCACCGATCGAGTCACAGGTATCTAAGATATGCATACCTAAGAATTTTCCGCCGAGTGGTGCCGAACCGGATAACTTGGACAAATCTTTTCATTTTCCAATTCGATCCGCTCCATTCGTTCGTAGAGCTCTTTACTCGATCGCAGACATTTTTGGAACACCTCTAAGAGAGGGACAATTAGTCAATTTTGAAAGAATTTATTGTCAAGCTCTTTCAGATATGAATCCATCTGATTCAGAAGGGAAGAACTTGCATCAGTTTCTCAATTTCAATTCAAAGATGGGTTTGATTGACTCTGAGAAATATTTATTACCATCCGAAAAGAGGAAAAAACGGAGTCTTTATCTAAATAAATGCGTTGAGGAAGGGCAGATGTATAGAACCTATAGTGCTTTTTCAACTCTCTCAAATATGTTTCAAACATATATGCCATGGTTCTTTACTTCGACAGGGTACAAATATCTCAATTTCATTCTTTTAGATACTTTCAAAAAAGTATATAATTCAGACCTATTGAGGATAGCGATACTAAGTAGCAGTCAAAAATTGTTATCCCTTTTTGAAGATATTATAGATAGATTAGATATAGATATATCATGGCCAATTCTTCAGAACAAATTGCGGGAGATTCTTCTTCCACAAAGGAATCTGATAAGCGAGATTTCGAGTAAGTGTTTACATAATCTTCTTCTGTCCGAAGAAATGCTTCGTCGAGATAATGAGTCACCCGTTTCATTGATATGGGAATTTCCGGGATCACCAAATGTTCGGGAGTTGCTCTATTCAATCCTTTTCCTTCTTCTTGTTGCTGGATATATCGTTCGTAGACATCTTCTCGTTGTTTCCCGAGCCTCTAGGGAGTTACAGACAGAGTTGGAAAAGATCAAATCTTTGATGATTCCATCATACATGATTGAGTTGCGAAAACTTCTGGATAGGTATCCTACATCTGAACTGAATTCTTTCTGGTTAAAGAATCTCTTTCTAGCTGCTTTAGGATATTTTCTAGAAGAAATACGGGCTTTTGGCGGCAAGATGCTATCGGGTGGTGGTCCCGCTTATGGGGTCAAATCAATACCTTCTAAGAAGAAATATTGGAATATCAATCTCATTGATATCATCGATTTCCTAAGTATCATACCCAATCCCATCAATCGAATCACTTTTTCGAGAAATACGAGACATCTAAGTCGTACAAGTAAAGAGATCTATTCATTACTAAGAAAAAGAAAAAATGTGAACAGTGGTTGGATTGATGATAAGATCGAATCCTGGGTCGCGAATACTGATTCGATTGATGATGCCGAAAGAGAATTCTTGGTTCAGTTCTCCATCTTAAGGAAAGAAAAAAGGATTGATAAAATTCTATGGAGTCTGACTGATAGTGATCATTTATCAAAGAATGGTTCTAGTTATCAAATGATTGAACAACCAGGATCGGTTTACTTACGATACTTAGTTGACATTCATAAAAAGTATCTAATGAATTATGAGTTTCATAGACCCTCTTTAGCAGAAAGACGAGTATTCCTTGCGCATTATCAGACAATCACTTATTCACAAACCTCGTTTGGGGCTAATAGTTTTCATTTCCCATCTCATGGAAAACCCTTTTCACTCCGCTTAGGCCTATCCCCCTCTAGGGGTATTTTAGTGATAGGTTCTATAGGAACTGGACGATCCTATTTGGTCAAATACCTAGCGACAAACTCCTATCTTCCTTTCATTACAGTAGTTCCGAACAAGTTCCTGGATGAAAGGCCTCAATTTTTTGAGGATATTTATGATGATAGTGATGGTGAGGATATTTTTGATAATAGTGGTGCTCATCATACTCATCATAGTGAGGATATTGAGGATATTGATGATAGTGAGGATAGTGAGGATATTGATATTGATGGGGAGCTGCTAACTATGACGAATGAGGAGGTGGATATGGTAGACCGCTTTTATATCACCTTTCAACTCGAATTAGCAAAAGCAATGTCTCCTTGCATACTATGGATTCCAAACATTCATGATCTGTCTCTGGATGCGTCGAATTACTTATCCCTCGGTCTATTAGTGAACCATCTCTCCAGGGATTGTGAAAGATCCTCCAATAGCAATATTCTTGTTATTGCGTCGACTCATATTCCCAAAAAAGTGGATCCCGGTCTAATAGCTGCGAATAAATTCAATACGTGCATTAAGATACGAAGGCTTCTTATTCCACAACAACGAAAGCACTTTTTCACTCTTTCATATACTCGGGGATTTCCTTTGGAAAAGAAAATCTTCCATACGAATGCTAGTGGATTCGGGTCCATAACCATGGGTTCCGATGTACGAGATCTTGTATCACTTACCAATGAGGCCCTATCAATTAGTATTACACAGAAGAAATCCATTATAGACACTAATACAATTCGATCCGCTCTTCATAGAAAAACTTGGGATTTGCGATCCCAGGTAAGCTCGGTTCAGGATCATGAGATCCTTTTCTATCAGATAGGAAGGGCTGTTGCACAAACAGTACTTCTAAGTAATTGCCCCATAGATCCTATATCTATCTATATGAAGAAATCATCTATGGAAGGGGATTCTTATGTGTACAAATTGTACTTCGAGCTTGGAACGAGCATGAAGAGATTAACGATACTTCTTTATCTTTTGAGTTGTTCTGCCGGATCGGTCGCTCAAGATCTTTGGTCTCCACCCGGACCCGATGAAAAAAATTGGGTCACTTCTTATGGATTCCTTGAGAATGATTCTGATCTAGTTCGTGGCCTATTAGAAGTAGAAGGCGCTCTCTTGGGATCCTCACGGACAGAAAAAGATTGCAGTCAGTTTGATAATGATCGAGTGGCATTGCTTCTTCGGCACGAACCAAGGAGTCCCTTAGATATGATGCAAAATGGATCTTGTTCTATCGTTGATCAGAGATTTCTCTATGAAAAATACGAATCGGGGTTGGAAGAAGGAGACCTCGACCCACAAGAGATAGAGGAGGATTTATTCAATCACATAGTTTGGGCTCCGAGAATATGGCGCCCTTGGGTCAATCTATTTGATTGTATCGAAAGGCCCAATGAATTGGGATTTCCCTATTGGTCATTTCGGAGCAAGCGGATCATTGATCACGAAGGTGAAGAGGATGAGCTTCAAGAGAATGAAGAGAAGGATTCGGAGTTCGTGCAGAGTGGAACCATGCAGTACCAGACACGAGATAGATCTTCCACAGAACAAGGCTTTTTTCAAATAAGCCAATTCATTTGGGACCCTGCGGATCCATTCTCTTTCCTATTCAAAGATCAGCCCTCTGTCTCTCTGTTTTCACGCCGAGAATTCTTTGCAGATCAAGAGATGCAAAAAGTGCTTCTTACTTCCCAACCAGGTCCTTCTAGATCTGGATCTATGAGAGATCTCAGAGAAGACTGGTTCATCAATAATACGCAAGAAAAAGAAAAGCACTTCGAATTGTTGATTCATCGCCAGAGATGGCTTAGAACCAATCGTTCATTATCTAAATCTAAGGGATCTTTCCGTTCTAATACTCTATTCGAGAGTTATCAGTATTTATCAAATCTCTTCCTATCTAATGGAAGGCTATTGGATCAAATGACAAAGACATTGTTGAGAAAGAGATGGCTTTTCCCGGATGAAATGAAACATTTGATTCCTGTAATAGGAGAAAGCTTTCCCATTCCTTAGCCGGAAAGATATGTGGCCATGAAAGAGGGATTAAGCGGAACAGAATTGACCGAGTGGTAGAGTCGTGGAAAAAGTTGTTTCTTTCCTATTTTGGACCTTAGCTCCATGGAACAATATGCTACTGCTGAACGATGGAAGAATTGAAATCTTAGATCAAAACACTATGTATGGATGGTTATGGATGGTATGAACTGCCTAAATAAGAATTCTTGAGCGGCGAACAACTAGAGCCTATTACTCTACTCATTACATCAAAAAAGGGTCCATTAATGAAAGATATAAATATATTGGAAAATAAAAAGTACGCATGTCTGATGAAAGGTCGATGGATCTTCTCAATTGGAAGATCTCCTATATTACTACTATATGGATAATACACATTCCGCGAGCCTAATTCGAATTGTTTTGTTCGGAAGCAAAGATATCCACGGGGCCGGTTCGTCCTATTCAGATATTCACGACCAAGAGGTACTGAATTCTCTTTCGGATAGGCCCCGGAAAGGAGAAGAAAGGTTGGAATGCCAACAAAGGTCTATTATCAAATTCACCCGACCCAATAGTACCCATTTTGGGAACGTCCAGTGCCAGAGTCACTGAATGGGTAAATCCCCAATCCCTAAAACGGACTATGTAAAGTACTTTATCTGCTGGGTTGGGCTACGGGCGGGCATTTTACCGGAGGTTTCTATTGTATCAATCTATCCCTGTGTGATTCCTGTTGAAGTATATACTCGGGGGTGGGTGCGGGGCGGACGATTTCAAAGCGGACTCCCCATTCATTAGATAGAGAGGATCGCCAAGATTTCGTGATCTGCTGCGGAACTTATTCCAATTCCAACAGCCCGGACTCGGATCGATATTGATATATCGATTCGATCCGAGATCTCTTTCTCTTATTGGATT